CGCCCAATAACCAATTTGGTCCCGAGGTAAGGAATAACCAGTTACACCAAAAGATGCCGTCAATACTCCCAAAACCACCCCTGTAACCCAAGTTAATTCGCGAGGTTTTTTAAATCCACCGGTGAGATACACACGAAAAACATGCAGAATCATCATTAGGACCATCATACTTGCCGACCATCGATGAACTGAGCGGATTAACCAACCAAAGTTAACTTCCGTCATTATGTATTGAACAGAGGCAAAAGCTTCCGTAACAGTCGGACGATAGTAAAAAGTCATAGCAAACCCCGTAGCTACTTGTACTAAAAAACAAGTAAGCGTAATTCCGCCTAAACAATAAAATATATTGACATGAGGAGGAACATATTTACTAGTTATATCATCCGCAATCGCCTGAATTTCGAGACGTTCTTCGAACCAATCATAGACTTTATTGAGATAGGTGAAAATCCCCCTCTCAGAACTGTATATGAGACTTTCATCTCGTACAGCTCAAGCAAAAACACGCCCCCCAGTCGGATATGGAATAGAAAGTTTGACATTTCTTAATTTTCAATTAAATCGTCTCTAAATGTACGAAATAATAAAAACAAATGGGAAAGCTCTTCTTCTCTTCTTTGTGGTGATAATACCAAAATATCAAGTTGGCTCAATCATCTTTATGTTGATCCTTACAGGCCTCTTGAATCCTCTCGTTACCTATTTCTTTGAATTTGTTTTTATATCTAATGTGGCTTTTTTTTTTCTTTAGTATTGAATTGATATAAGAATTTTCTTGTTAAAACCCTATGAATCGGTTAAAACCTCAGATTCATACTAGAACCACGATGATTCAATAAAAATCATAAGTTAAGCCAAGGATTCCCTGAGTAAGAACCGTTGGATCATCACGTATTCCATGAATTAGATTCGAAAAATGACTAAAAAAAAAAAAAAGAAAGAAATATTTTTTTTTTATTTTTATAAAGAATTTAACGTTTTTTGGACTTCCGGGTACGAGGTTAATATAGTAAGTATGAATCATAGTTTAAATATTTCTTAATCTAGTTCATATATTTCGTGTTCCAGATACTTGAATAAATATCTGACGGCATAGAACCATCTCTATCAAGGTGACAGGTCTATTTTCTGTACTATCCATAAAATCAATTATAACAAGTCACACACTCATATTCCGGAAATACAGAAAGAAAAAAATTCCACGATCGAACTACCAAAATAGAATAGGCTAGAAATCCAAGTTCTAACTGGTTGATTTTTGATTCAAAAACTAATACTTTTATTCTAAAATTTAATTCATTGAAATTTCATCTAATAAAACGGACGAATTATAAATCTCCAAAATAATTGATAGAAATACCGCAAATAGAGCCATTGCGATACCCATTAAAGGAGTTGTTCCCCACCCCGGAGCTACTTTACCATATTCTGAATTCAAGGGTTTTAATAAACTCCCTATACCAGTTCGTTTTGGGCGGGCCGATCTAGAACTGTTCTCAACAGTTTGTGTAGCCATAAATCCTATTGTATTCATTGAGATCTGTTGACTTTGTATACCATTCTGTTGTAAATAAAATCTTATGATAGATCTGTTGAGGTCTTGCAATTATATATTATATCATATGGAAACAGCAACCCTAGTCGCCATCTTTTTATCTGGTTTACTTGTAACTTTTACCGGGTACGCCTTATATACCGCTTTCGGGCAACCTTCTCAACAACTAAGAGATCCATTCGAGGAACACGGGGACTAATTGAAGTAATGAGCCTCCCAATGTTGGGAGGCTCATTACTTCAATTGAGATAACTCAGTATATTCAATCTACTGAATCGAGAAAGAAAATGAGTTTGATTGGCCATCTTTTTTATATATACATAAGGCATTCTCCGGATAATGCAAATCGAAGCAATTGGATGTCCAACTCGAGCTTATATGACCGATCCATCGAAATATTCCACCTTTGTCATCTATGGAATAGATGACACTAGATAGATATCCTATTCATGAAATAGGATGCACTTTCAAGATGCCTTGGTGGTGAAATGGTAGACACGCGAGACTCAAAATCTCGTGCTAAAAAGCGTGGAGGTTCGAGTCCTCTTCAAGGCATAATAGAATATTGAGAATGCTCATTGAATGAGCAATTCAATAAGAGAGCTCGGGTCGAGTCAGTATTGATATACCGATTTGATCCGAGCTCTTGGAATTGGAATAAGTTTGACAGCGGATCACAAAACCTTGGTGATCTTCTCTATCTAATGAAGGGGGAGTCTGCTTTAAAATCGTCCGCGCTGCACCCACCCCCGAGTATATGCTTCAACAGGAATCACACAAGGGTAGATTCAAAACCTCTGAAAAAATGCCCCCCCGTCACCCAGCGGATAAAGTACATTCCATAGTCCAGGGATTGGCGACTTATCCATTCAGTGACTTTGGCACTGGACGTTCCCAAAATGGGTACTGTCGGGTCAATTTGGGAATTGAGATAATGAAAATCATTTTCTATTTTATTTTTTAGTTGAAATTTTAGGTGGTTCTCGAAAAAAGATAGCAAAAAAAATTATCCCTAGAGTCGATACTAAAAGGAATGTATAAACCAATGCTTCCATAAATTCGATCGTGGTTTACAATTATAACTTCCCTACCTATTTGTTTTTTATTTTTTTATTATTCTATTTTCTTTTTAGAACACATCATCTTGAAATGAAAGAGTGAGAATAAAAGAAGCGGTAATTCAAACTTACTCTGTATGTAAACCCCCGCAAAAAAGAAAATAGAGGAAAAATCCCAAAGTAGTCTTGTATCAGACCACCTGTCGTTTTGTAGTTGGATCTCCAAGCTTTTGGAATGCGCCAAACTCTACTTGAGTATCCAAATCTGGATCAATACCAGCAAAAACATCTCTGAACAAGGTTCTAGCACCATGCCAAATGTGTCCGAAGAAGAAGAGCAAAGCAAATGAAGCATGCCCAAAAGTAAACCAACCCCTTGGACTGCTACGAAAAACACCATCGGATTTCAAAGTCGCACGGTCTAATTCAAAAATTTCACCCAACTGAGCGCGTCTAGCATATTTTTTAACAGTAGCAGGATCACTATAATTGACTCCATTTAGTTCGCCACCGTAGAACTCAACGGTTACACCTACTTGTTCAACACTATACTTCGATTCTGCTCTTCTAAAAGGAACATCGGCTCTGACAATTCCGTCACCATCTACCAAAACGACCGGAAAGGTTTCAAAAAAAGTAGGCATACGACGTACAAAAAGCTCACGCCCTTCTTTATCTCTAAAGATAGGGTGTCCTAACCAACCAACCGCTATCCCATCTCCATTATCCATGGATCCTGCCCTGAATAATCCCCCCTTTGCCGGATTATTGCCAATATAATCATAAAAAGCTAATTTTTCGGGAATTTTAGACCAGGCTTCTGAGAAACTTAGATTTTCTGATAAACCGGTACTAACTCGTCGATATATCTCTTGCTGAAAGTAACCCTGGTCCCATTGATAACGAGTGGGCCCAAACAATTCGATGGGAGTAGTTGCCGACCCATACCACATAGTTCCAGCAACAACAAAAGCTGCAAAAAATACAGCCGCGATACTGCTAGAGAGTACGGTTTCAATATTCCCCATACGCAATCCTTTATATATACGTTGTGGCGGTCGTACGCTAAGATGGAATAGGCCCGCTAATATGCCCAACGTACCGGCTGCAATATGATGAGAAGCTATTCCTCCCGCAACAAAAGGGTCAAAACCTTCCACGCCCCACGCCGGATTTACAGGTTGTACTGTTCCGGTTAGTCCATAAGGATCGGACACCCATATTCCAGGACCGTATAAGCCCGTGACATGAAATGCACCAAAACCAAAGCAAGCCACCCCGGAGAGAAATAAATGAATTCCAAAGATCTTAGGCAAATCCAAAGAGGGTTTTCCTGTACGTTCATCAGAAAATATTTCTAGATCCCAATAGACCCAATGCCAGATAGCTGCCAAAAAGCATAAGCCAGAAAACATAATATGTGCCCCAGCTACACCCTCGTAACTCCAAATACCCGGATTCGTTGCAGTCCCCCCTGTAATACTCCAACCTCCCCAGGAATTGGTTATTCCTAAACGAGTCATGAAGGGTATAACGAACATTCCCTGTCTCCACATTGGATCAAGAACAGGGTCAGAAGGGTCAAAAACGGCTAATTCATACAAAGCCATTGAGCCCGCCCAACCAGCAACCAGAGCTGTATGCATTATATGAACGGCAAGCAACCGGCCGGGATCATTCAATACAACAGTATGAACACGATACCAAGGCAAACCCATGGAAAATACCCCTTTCTCAAAGAAAAATAGACACTAACTAACTTTATTGCATTGGAAAAGACTATACTCTGACTATCCTATAGACCTCCTTCTTAAGTGGATTATTTCCTAACAAGAGTTAGGTTCTATTCTATTCTGTTCGTAGGAAAAAAGAGAAGCAGATTTATTCTATACTCGATAAGCACCAATATGCAATGGGGGTTGATACCATTTTCTATGAGTAAATGCGTCTATCTGTATTTATCATTAGAAGGGACTATTTGTCTGTCTTTCCTACTGTATAGACAGTATAGATTGGAAAAATAAATACGATAAAGACAATATTATAACGACAACAATTCTTACGTTTCCACATCAAAGTGAAAGATAATATTCCGCGTTTTCCTTTCCATTATGCCTGTTGGTGTTCCACAACTATCTTTCCTAATTCCTGGAACAACAGAAGACGAAGACGACAAGAAGGATGACTCTTGGGTTGACCTATAGTGCGACTTGTCAGATATATTGGGTCCTATGGGATTTCCCCGTTCTCTCTCCTAATCGAGATATCCTTTCTTTCGCCCAAGCAAAATAAATGGAATCATCCAAAAAGTGGAGCGTGAAATCCATTGTTGGGGGATTCAGAGTACTATTTTCAATTAGAAAAATTTATGGTTGACTTTGGTTGGACTCAAAAAATGAAGTATCCAGACTCCGCTTAGAAAAAACCCAATTTGAAATAGATCTATGATTACGACGTGTATCATAAACGATTCTCGGTTCTTATTTGGAAAGTCATAACAAAAAGAAATGGTGACGACAAGATTTGTCCTATATGCACAAACAAATAAGGGAGGCGTATCTTTACCCGGAGTAGAGCATAAACCTAAAAACATAAAAGAGACCCATTCAGGAACAAGAAAATCCCATCGTGATTTGAATTGAATCTCGATGAAACAATATATCAATGAGAAGTTAATTCAATAAGTTTTTTGACTTATTTTTATTTTTAGTTTAGAAGGAAGAAATAAGTCAATTTTTTTATTGAAAAATCTAAAAAAAGCCCTTTCGTTCCAAGTTGGAAAAACCTGCTTTTGCTAGAAAAAAAGCATAGAAAAAAAAAAAAGAAAGAGCACTGGAATCTATACATTGATTCTTTTCTTGAACCGTATGCATCAAAAGGTGCATGTACGGTTCGTAAGGGAACCAATTTGACCCTAATCAACCGACTTTCTCACCAACGATTCCTTTTTGTGGGCGATGATATTGATCCCGAGTCCGCGAATCATGCTGTAGGGCTTATAACAATTTACGGCATCGAGAATAAGGAAGAAATTATTCATTGTTATATAAACTCCAATGGCGGATCGGCAATAGGTGGGCTGGCTATTTTTGCTTCTGTAACAACAGGGATCGCACCGGTCCATACAATATGCGTAGGAACTGCCATATCCATGGCATCTTTTATATTGTCTGGAGGAGTAAGTACCAAACGTCTAGCATTCCCTCACGCTCGGCGCCAATGAGGTTTTTTATTTGAGAGAAAAAAGAAAACTATGCCTTCGCCATATGAACATTAAGTAATAATAGCATGGCACTTCGAATTCGATATGAAAAATTTTTGTATTGGTTTTTTTTTTCAAAAAAATTTGATTAGGTATCGAGAGAGTAGTATGAGATAAAAGGTATTTCCGATTTTGTTTTATCTACCGGAAGTCCAGTTTAGCGTCACAAACTTTTTTGTTTTCACACCGAAGGGCTCTTAAATTAAGTTCTAAAAAAAGAGTGCGAAAAAACAAGATTTTTCCTTTTTTAGTTGGATCAAAAAGAAACTTTGGGATTGCTCAATCAAAAAAAAAGAATCCATTTGAAAATAGAAAGCAACGGAGCCGTCATAGTATTTTTTAACAACCGCGAAAAGAAGGGTGGCAATTTGATCTTTTATTTAACCGCCTGGGGCTGATAGATTCTAGTTTTATCTTTCTGGAATCGAAAGTCAGAGCCAATTTAGCTGTAGAGCCGTATGCAATGTACAAAAAATGATGCCCGTACGGTTATGGAATTCTATCTTTTTTCCTATTTAGTCTTTATCTTTACTTTTCTGTTCGTTTCATTACACCAGATAGAGAGATAGAGAAACCTTCTATCATCAGGGTAATGATCCATCAGCCTGTTAGTTCTTATTTGGACGGCGACCTGGGAATAAGTGCCCTGGACCTAAAACAGATATTGTCGATCCGCGCCTCAGTAATATATGGGTATCACGCAACGACGAAGCAACCTCCTTGGATTATAGCTATCGACCTGGAGAGAGACGTCTTTATGACACCAGAAGAAGCCGTAGCTTACGGAATTGTCGATGTTGTAGGATTCAAAATTGAAATCTAGCCTTTTTTTTTTTTAATGTATTTTTTTTTTAATAAAAAACTAGTGAAGATTATAGAACATAATGATTCATATAGTACGATTTGAATGCAAAAATGGATTTTACGGAAAATGGATGGGCATTCTACTTCCGAATTTTATTCAAACTCTCTCTATATAATAGATAGAAAAAATTAGAAAAATTCAGAATAATCCGGTTAGGATCAATCTAAACCAGCCCATGAGATATATTATATGATTCAACATGCCAACTATTAAACAACTTATTAGAAATACAAGACAGCCAATTCGAAATGTCACGAAATCCCCCGCTCTTCGGGGATGTCCTCAGCGCCGAGGAACATGTACTAGGGTGTATGTGCGACTCGTTTAGATCATGAGCTAAAGCAATAAAATCGCTTTTCAGTATAAATGATCGGTACCGTAAATAGGATCGAATGGAAGATAGAACTCCATTCACTATTAAAATGCAAAATAAGCCAATGGATCCCTTTATTGTGTATGAAGTTTATGGTTTTCTTTGGTGAAAATCCAATCACCTGAATTAAAGATGAGAGGAAATTCTCCATTGGTAGCAAATGCTTATCCATTAAGCGGAAAAAATCTTATGAAAATAATAAAAGCATAAAAATAAAGTTCCCACTCGGTCAAGAACGGACTACGAGGGTCAGCTACCAAGCTAACTTTCCTAATGAAATACCGTTACTGTATAGGTGGGTCTGATTGTGAAAGACCTATTACTGGATAATTCGTGGGTAGAGCCAAAGAGTGTGGTGTGAACTATACAAGTTGCAAGTTACCTATAGATTCCATGAAGTAAAGGCTCCGGTGTATAGAGAAGACCTCACCGTTTAAGAAATAACCATAGAAACGACGGAACCCACCTTTTTCCATTTCGAATTTATATTTCTTTTTTTTTTTTTTTACACCTAGCAAAAGATCATTTCTTACTTCTTTCCTATTTCGCAGTAAAATAACTAATAAAGAAAAAAGGTGGTCGGGAAGGTTAGAGTAGCTAAAGCCATTGGAATTTCTATTTTATACATTGGAAAAATCCCTTTACTTATTAATAGACCAAAAGAATAACTGAAAAAAAAAGAAATCCATTAGTTATTTGTTAAAGTTTTTTTATTCAATGATCAGACTGAAACGCGGATATATAGCTCAAAGACGTAGAAAAAAAACTCGTTCATCTGCCTCAAGCTTTCGAGGGGCTCATTCAAAACTTACTCGAACTATTTCTCAACAGCAAATAAGAGCTTTGGTTTCGGCTCATCGAGATAGGGATAACCAAAAGAGAAATTTTCGCTGTTTGTGGATCACTCGAATAAACGCAAAAATTCGAGAAAAGGGAGCATGCTATAGTCAATTTATACATGATTTATACAAACGACAGTTGCTTCTTAATCGTAAAATACTGGCCCAAATAGCTGTATCAAATAGGAATTGTGTTTATATGCTTCCGAACGAAATCATAAAAGAATTAGATCGTAAAGAATACGATATTAGAATCTAATAATCTAAAGGGAGTTCCCCGGAGAATGAACTCCGGGAAGGTGGAATCGAAGTGACTCAGAGAAAAGATACTAAAGTAGTCAAAACGAATGAACACATTAAAAAAATCTTTTTTTTGTTCGATTCGTTTTTTTCTTACGACACGATACTAAAATCTGGATTGTCGGATTTGTCGAACAAAACACCAACTCTCGTTTAAGTTCGGATTTGAATTCTGATTCAAATGAACAAAGAATAAACCTATTGCTTTCGGGTTCTAAGACCACCTCTAGTTCTAGAGGTCGATTCGGTTCTTTTAAAGTTTTTCTCATTATTTTTCTTATTATTGAGAATTCTAGAGGTCGACTCGGTTCTTTTAAATTTTTTCTGATTATTTTTCTCATTATTGAGAAAAGGTAACAAAGATAAAATACGAGCTTGTTTTATAGCAGTGGTAATTAATCGTTGTTGTTTCAAGGTCAATCTATTCACCCGTCTAGATAATATTTTTCCCTGTTCGCTAACAAATCGAGTAAGTAAACTCGTGTTTCTATAATCAATTCGATCCCCCGGCTGAATCGGGGGCAAACGCTTACGAAAAGATCGCTTGGGTTTCATAAAAGGTCGCTTGAATTTATCCATGATTTTTTTAGTTTATTGATTGATTATCCCGAAAATCCTATTTCTTAATTGTCATTTTAACCCCCCAAAGTAGGATTCTTTTTGATTCAAATATGTTCTATATAATGTCATTTTTCCGCTTGAAAGGAAAGGATAAGACATATTGGGTCAATCTATTTCTTTATTTCCCCATGAATCATATGTTTGTAACAATAGGGACAGAATTTTCTTAATTCTAATTGATTTGGCGTATTGTGCCGGTTCTTTTGAGTAATATATCTGGAAATGCCCGTTGATACCTTCTTAACACCGTTTCGGATACAACCGTTACATTCCAAAATCACTGTGACTCGCGCGTCTTTTCTCTTGGCCATTAACCTCCTTTGCATTTTAATTTTTGATTTACTCAACTCTTCTATTTCTATTTCTATTTGATTTTGATTCGAAAGGAATAAAAAGGAAAAAATAACAAATCGAAGTTACTAACTTGAAATCCAATCCTAAAAAGGAATAATAAATCAAAGCAAAGCCATAGGATAAGTAAAGGATAAGTAAGACAATGATTTCGAAATTCTATTTCACCCTGAAGTAAGCTATTTCAGTTAAAGATCTTGTATCCTTGCACTTGACCCTTTATACTATATTCTACTCCCATGCCTCCATTTATTCATTTCATTTGAAATGCCTCTGAGTCTCGACGACGTTGAATCCACTTTTATTCTTTCTCTTTCGTCCCTTATTTTTTTTAATTTTAATAAAAAAGAAAATAAGAATAAAAGGAAAAAAGAGAAAAAAGGGGGTAGGGATTAGTTAACGATATTGGATTCTATAGAAAATCTTCGTCATTCCTTCCGCTGTAAATAATGTAAATAACTAGAATGAAAAAAAGGGAAATGTCAACGCATCCGGGAAAAAACGATTAATCTCTATCAATAGACCTGCTAAAGCCCCAAACCATAGCGTACTTAGGACTGGAGCCACGGAGAGATATGTTTTTAGATCTCGCATTGAAAAACCTCCTTTTTATTGAAATACATAAAGATAATGCATATATGTTCAGATGCATGTGTAGTTAAGGTCTACTTAGAATTGTATACGGAATCCCTAATTCATTCAAATTGAAGTTAAATTCAATGGAAATGTACAACACTCCATAAGATTTCTCTTTTCTATTATTATTATTATAT